TTTCAGTTTATGGGGGGTAGTATGGGATCCGTAGTCGGAGAGAAAATCACCCGTTTGATTGAACACGCTGCCAATCAAAATTTACCTCTTATTATAGTGTGTGCTTCTGGGGGGGCGCGCATGCAGGAAGGAAGTTTGAGCTTGATGCAAATGGCTAAAATATCGTCTGCTTTATATGATTATCAATTAAATAAAAAATTATTTTATGTATCAATCCTTACATCTCCGACAACTGGTGGAGTGACAGCTAGTTTTGGTATGTTGGGGGATATCATTATTGCCGAACCCAATGCCTACATTGCATTTGCAGGTAAAAGAGTAATTGAACAAACATTGAATAAAACAGTACCCGAAGGTTCACAAGCAGCTGAATACTTATTCCAGAAGGGTTTATTCGACCTAATTGTACCACGTAATCTTTTAAAAAGCGTTCTGAGTGAGTTATTTAAGCTCCACGCCTTTTTTCCTTTGAATCAAAAGTCAAGCAAAATCAAGTAGAGCACTAAGTTCAATTATTTTTTTTGTGTTTGTAGCAAAAAGTAGTTAGTTTATCGGAATCAAAGTAAATAAGATAATAATGGCCTTTTCTTTGGTGATAGAAGATCGAATTGTAGAAAGAATCAAAACGAAAGTTGAGGATAACTCTTTTTTTGACCTATATTCCTGATTACGAATCAAGAAACCTTTATCACCAAGAGTGAGTTCTTCCGTTCGTGAAATTAGTAAAATAAAACGAATTTGGTCTTGTCTTAGGTATATAATTTGAAATTTCAATATAGATAATAGAGTTTTGTATCTTTCTCTATCTACCGAAAAACCATTTTAGCTAAAAATCCATGTTGGGTCGGATTCGAACGAATCCTTCGATAATCGGTAAAAAACTCTTTATCTATTTTTAGAAAATTAGAAGACAAGAACAAAAGACAAAGAAATGAAGAAAAATAATAAAGTTTATTATCATTATCATACATATCTTTCTCATGGAGGAGATGAATAAGTCCATTTATTTAGTTCTACAGTTCTACATTCTTTGCACTTATTCTTATTATACGTACTCAGTTAGATTTAGATATATCGATACTTCGATCTATACTAAGAATTTTAAATTCTTCAAATTCTATTAATAATAAATATTATCTAATTAGAATTCAAATTCTTAATTTAATTATAATTATTACAAGATATCTTTATTTATATAATAACATAATAACAGATACAAATAGTAAATCGAGGTACCCCTTCTATGACAAATTTGAACCTTCCATCTATTTTTGTGCCGTTAGTAGGCCTAGTCTTTCCGGCAATTGCAATGGCTTCTTTATTTCTTCATGTTCAAAAAAACAAGATTGTTTAGATCCGCTGGGACCCAATCTCATCCATTTTTTTTTTGAAAACGTGGACTTGTATCATAACACGGATATCTATTTATTGGAATATAGTATAACATGTGATTTCCACCGAACATAAAGGAAAAAACTCTTATGCCCGCAGAAACATGATATATGGATATATCAATTCTAGCAATTTTCAAATAGATCAGGATCTCTGGATGGCTGAAATGTAGTCGGTGAATCTATATGTATATCGATATGTATAGTGGGATCGTATTAAATAAAGAGTATGTTATTATTTTAGATTTAACCAATTTGATGAATTACTCCTAAAGGTTGACATCAAACTAGTGCTAGTTCACCTCAAACTAGTGCTAGTTGATGAGAGTTACTTCGGAAACAAAAAAGTAAAGTCAAATTTCTCTGGGGTATTATCTCAATTCCAATAAAATGCAATCGAGTAAAGTATGACTTGGCGATCAGACGATATATGGATAGAACTTATAACGGGGTCTCGAAAAATAAGTAATTTCTGCTGGGCCTTGATCCTTTTTTTAGGTTCATTAGGCTTCTTATTAGTTGGAACTTCCAGTTATCTTGGTAGAAATTTGCTATCTTTTTTTCCGCCTCAGCAAATCATTTTTTTTCCACAAGGAATCGTGATGTCTTTCTACGGAATTGCGGGTCTCTTTATTAGCTCTTATTTGTGGTGCACAATTTCCTGGAATGTAGGTAGTGGTTATGATCGATTCGATAGAAAGGAAGGAATAGTCTGTATTTTTCGTTGGGGATTTCCGGGAAAAAATCGTCGCATATTCCTCCGATTCCTTATAAAAGATATTCAGTCCGTTAGAATAGAAGTTAAAGAGGGTATTTATGCTCGTCGTGTTCTTTATATGGACATCCGAGGCCAGGGGTCCATTCCCTTGACCCGTACTGATGAGAATTTGACTCCACGAGAAATTGAACAAAAGGCTGCTGAATTAGCCTATTTCTTGCGTGTACCAATTGAAGTATTTTGATAAATTGAGAATCAGAACGTTCATTCAATTAAAGAAAACGTATATGAAAGAACCATAAAACGAAACTCTTTTTATGGTCTTTATGCGTTTTATGGTCTTTATGCGCACGCAATTCAATAACAAATAACAAATCGAAATAATAGATTC